TATAATCTCACTAAAGAAGGAGCCATTTTCATTGTTACTGTCCCGGCGGTTAAAATTAGGTCTGCTTGCCTAGGACTCGATCTTGGTACTAATCCATAACGATCAAAGTCGAATCGCGAGCCTATTAATGAAGCAAATTCAATAAAACAACAACTGGTACCATAGAGAAGAGGCCATAAACTGGAGAGTCTTGACCAATTCGAAAGATCATTCGATGTAGTTGAAATAACTGAATTGGGGGTTGTTTGGTCAAGTAACGGAAAATCAATCAAATTCATAACTGTCTCAATGTAATCTTTTCCTTCCTTTTTTTTTTTTTGATTGTCTGAATATTCAGCTAAGACCATTCCAATGCTCCTTTTCGCCATGCATAAACTGAACCAACAATTAGGATAAGCACGAAAATGAAAGCTTCTATAAATACGGATACGCCCAATACATCGAAACTCATTGCCCATGGATAAAGAAAGACCGTTTCAACATCAAAAACAACAAAAACTAGAGCAAACATGTAATAGCGGATTCGGAATTGTAACCAAGCGTCTCCCATGGGTTCTATACCCGATTCATAACTAGAGAGCTTCTCTGGTCCTTCACTAATCGGGGCTAAAACTCCGGAAATTACAAATGCTAAAATAGGAATAGCACCTGATATTATTAGAAATGCCCAGAAAATATCATATTCGTGAAGCAGAAACATAAATGTACTCCTATTTATTAATGTGGAATAGGCTGCATTTTTGATTTGAATTGAACCTGTCAATTCATCCACCACCCATCTTAGGTGAAAAAAGAAATTTTGTTTGATCAAATCAAACCCCATAGTTTAGAGTTTGTTTGCTATGGGGCATGTCTTGTTTAAAGATTCATACAATGGAACTCCACTTACATTTTTTTGTATTTCGATTCCATTTAGATATGGTGTAGATATAGGATGCTCTTACACAAACAAAACTCTCTTATTTTGTCTCGGTTTCTCCCTAAAAAAGGAATTAAATACAAATACTAAATATAGTATAATACTAATAAATTAAATAAAATCAGAAATAATACTAATAGTATTAGTATAACTATATTTAAAATATAATATAATATGTTTATAACTATGTTTTTTTATAGTTAATTTTATACATAATATAATTTTCATTTTAAAAATTAATGCAAAAAAAATTTTCTGTAGTCATATGGGGTAAAATGTCTAGGGATTTCTAGCATATTCTACTCGAAGTATTCTTTTCATTAAAATCCAGACGGAGAATCATTGCTTCTATTGATTGGATAGGAATACATAAACATAATCTAATACATCGAACAATTCTATTTTATCTCCCTTCCTTGTCCTAGATTTCATTTCTATTTTCCTTACTTTATTGATTTGATTCAATCCGTTGAGTTGCGAGGAACCTTTCCATATAACAACTCATATCTTTCAATACCAAAAAAATCCGAAACTTGGAATCTGTACTATACCCCCGGATCCTCTCAGAAATAAAAAGAATCTAGTACTAAAGAAAGACCGCGATTTGGGATGAACAAAAATCCTTGTTACGGCAATAGCACTTAGTAAGACCAACCGAGGGGCTAGGTTTCGGGGGGTTTATTTTGGAACAAACTTACGCTACACAATGAAAAATAGCACAGAGTGATAGAATTCGTGGAATCATAAATGATCTACATAAGATACTTCTAATAGAAAGAATCACACATTGTCGAACAATTCGACAGACCAAATCCCCAAACCAACCCAACTCATAGAATATAGACGAAGGAACGTTGATACATTAAGGACCAATTCATTATCTCTGCATTATATTTGAAACAACCAATTTGTTTGTTGTTCGGCCAAAAAAGAATTAGTTGAAGTCGAGGGATTTCTACAAATACAAGATCAAGAAAAGAATAGGTACTAGATCTGTGTAACTTAGGATTCCATTTGGCTGGGTCAGGATAAAGTTTTTAGACGGAGGAGCATGTCATGATTTTCATTGACTGAGATTGGGTATACCAAAACAAAAGTATATCCGTAACTCTTTGATCATGGACAGGAAAAAAGTCATATGTAATTCATCCGTGAAGATGAAGGAAGAAGGATATTATCCTAGATTTTACAAATAGCGATTGGATTCGTTGGAATGAATTATTGTTTTTATTTTCCTGTCCCTATGTATTCACATGAGCATGTGGTAATGCTTTCATTTCTACGGACAAATAGACCGGTCAGTCCATAAACAAGTACTAATCTAATGAGGAAATGAAAACTATACTAAACTAAAATAGAATGTCTATACAAAAATAGAATGTGTTAGGGCTATACGGACTCGAACCGTAGACCTTCTCGGTAAAACAGATCAAACTGATTATTATCGAAATGATTCGAACTGTTTCAAAGACCCAACATGCATTTTGTTGCATTGGGCTCTTTCATCAACTGATTGATGTAAAGATCAGTTAGTCCACCATATTTTTTCTTTATGGGAAGATAATAAGATGGCTCCATGTG